TTCATTGCCATTCCCATAAGACTGAATACTATGATTCGCATTTCGAACAGGCATGAATACAGCATCGATAGGATAACAATTTCCGTCTTGAAAGGTATTTGGCGTTTTTATATTATATCCTCGACTCCTCTCGATTTGTAATCCAATAGACAAATCAATTGGTTCTGTTAGGCTAGCTATGTGCTGCGTATTATCAACGATTTCCACAGAAGGCGGCAAGAGGATGTCTTGAGCAGTTACATATCCCGGGCCTTTGACACAAATAAGCGCGTCACAAGTTCCATAAAGATTACTTCTCAATACAATATCTTTCAAATTCATTAAAATTTCATGTACCGATTCTTGAATACCCACTATGGTAGAATATTCGTGTGGAATTTTTTCAGATTTTGCGCGTGTAATACATGTTCCTTCTATTTCTCCAAGCAAAACTCTTCGCATCGCAATGCCTATTGTGTCGGCTTGACCTTTCATAAGTGGAGACAAAATAAAGCGCCCATAATAAAGACGCTTACTGTCTGCTCTTGATTCAACACACTTCCACTGTAGTGTCCGAGTAGATACTTTTACTTTCTCTCGAACCATAGTAATATTATTTGTCAGATCATTGAGTCATTTATTTCTCTTGAAATCTCTTCAATGTTTATTTCTACACCCGTCTTTTTTTAGGGGGTCTGCAACCATTGTGTGGCATAGGGGTTACATCCCGTACGAAATTTAAAAGGATACCGCTTCTACGAATAGCTCGTAATGCCGCATCTCTTCCGAGACCAGGACCCTTTATCATGACTTCTGCTCGTTGCATACCTTGATCCGCTACTGCTCGAATAGCATTTCCTGCTGCGGTTTGAGCAGCAAAAGGCGTACCTCTTCTTGTACCCCTGAATCCACAAGTACCGGCCGAGGACCAAGAAATTACCCGACCCCGGACATCTGTAACAGTCACAATGGTGTTGTTGAAACTTGCTTGAACATGAATAACGCCCTTTGGTATTCGACGTCCACTTTTACGTGAACCGATCCGTCCCGGCCTACGTGAACCACTTCGTGGTGGAGATTTTGCCATATTTGATCATTTCATAAATATAAGTCAGAGATATATGGATATATCCATTTCATGTCAAAACCGATCTTTTATGTTGATTTGTTCATCGGTTACTTTCTAAACTTTTCGAAAGATTATCCTTGTCTTTGTTTATGTCTCGGGTTGGAACAAATTACTATAATCCGTCCCCTCCTGCGGATCAGTCGACATTTTTCACAAATTTTACGAACTGAAGCCCTTATTTTCATAATTGTTATTCCTTAAATGAATTTGGAATCTACTTATTGGAAGTTGGAAGAAAATAAGTTTCTTGAAATTTTTGAACCGCGATTTGTATCCCCCTGAAAGGAATGTTGAAAAATCACCTAATCACTCAAATCCTTTTGTGTAGTCTATATATTATTATTATATCCTCCAGTTGAATCTGAATCATAACGACTTCCTTCAATTTTGCCTCTAGCCACCGGGAGTAGATGTAGAAAAACGGGTCGCATCCCTCCTGAAACATAATCTAGAATCTTACTTCGCTCTCTAAACTATCTAAAAGAACCCGGAGCATACCTTTGGTAAGTTATTCGGTAATTAAACCTCGAGGAATCCTCCCTTTTTTTTCTCACAACATAAAAGTAAGCTCCAAATACAATTCGGATAGCAGAATAATTACCATATATAACACAAAATTTCTCCACCGATTCTTTCCAGTCGAGCCGCTCGGTCTGTCATTATACCCCGAGAAGTAGAGAGAATTACAATCCCCATCCCATCTAAAATTCTAGGAATTCGTCGATAGTTAAAATAGATTCGTAGACCGGGTCGACTGATTCGTTTTAAATTTAAAATGGGTCTATACGGCCCTTTCCTATTCCTTCGATGTCGTAGGGTTAAAACCAAAAACTCTTTTTTGTTTGTGTTTTCCACGAGTTTCCTTGCGTTTTCGATAAAACCCTCTCGCAAAAGGATTTTAACAACGTTTTCGGTGATGTTAGTAGATGCTATTCGAACCGTTCCCTTTCTATTCATGTCAGCATTTCGTATAGAAGTTATTATGTCAGCAATAGTGTCCTTGCCCATGATAAACTGAAAATTTTGTTGCTTCCAAATTTTGATATAATCAACATGTTCTTTTTTTTATGAAAATTATTAAAAGTATATGCGTGAGACATACTCTACTAAATTTTGATTTATCTATTTTATTTTCATACTATCACTATATCGCGGTCCCCTCTTATAATACTTCAGGTGCTAATGAAACTATTTTAGTAAAATTCAACTGTCTCAATTCCCGGGCGATCGCACCAAAAACTCGAGTTCCCTTTGGATTTCCTTCGTGATCAATGACAACTGCAGCATTGTCATCGTACCGTATTATCATACCGTTATCACGTCTGAGTTCTTTACAAGTACGTACAATTACAGCTCTGATCACTTCTGATCTTTCTAGAGGCGTATTGGGTACTGCTTCCTTGATCACAGCAACAATAACGTCACCAATATGAGCATATCTACGATTACTGGCTCCTATGATTCGAATACACATCAATTCTCGGGCACCGCTATTGTCTGCTACATTCAAATGGGTTTGAGGTTGAATCATATCGTTTTTTGAGTCCGTTTTTTTAATGTTTAATTTAAAGTAAAGCACTGAAAGGACGAAGTAAAAAAAAAAAAGGGAAGACCCGCATTTTTTATACCCAAGATTTATTTCCTTTGTTTCGACATTCCTATCCCGAAATAATGAATTGAGTTCTTATAGGCATTTTGGACGCCGCTATTGAAATAGCCTTTCGAGCTATATTTTCAGCTACTCCACTCATTTCATAAAGTATTCTACCCGGTTTAACGACGGCTACCCAATATTCGGGGGATCCTTTACCGGACCCCATACGGGTTTCCGTGGGTCTTAGTGTAACGGGTTTGTCTGGAAAGATACGTACCCATATTTTTCCACCGCGCCGTACATTTCGTGTCATTGCGCGGCGCCCCGCTTCGATTTGTCTAGATGTGATCCAAGCGGGTTCAAGTGCTTGAAGAGCATATCTGCCGAAACAAATATGATTACCTCGATAAGATATCCCTTTCATTCTTCCTCTATGTTGTTTACGGAATCTTGTTCTTTTGGGGTTATAATTGATGGTTCTTTCTCAATGCCATCTCTACTACAGAACTGGACATGAGAGTTTCTTCTCATCCAGCTCCTCGCGAATGAAAGGACTAAAAACGATTTTATCAAGATATAGGGGAATTTAATGAATAATATACTGAAGCATAGGATTTTTTGAAAGTTCATCTAATTAATCTATTCTAAATTTGTATATCATGTTTAGATATAGAATTGAAACATTTATGTTCTATTTATAGATAATCTCAATGTCTTTTTTTTTTTTTTTTATCGTTATAACAAATCTTTATTTTGTTTTGCCCTTTACCATATCGGATCGAGCAAAATGAATCAATCCAATAAAATCAAAAAATAAACCTTTCGCGGGCGAATATTTACTCTTTCAATATCTATTTCAGTTGTAGGGTTAGTTCATGACCTCTACGAATAAAAGAATAGTTTAGTTCCTGGGTTCGTTTCGCCATCCCACCCAATAAATCATTAAGATTCATTTCCAATAGAATCTTCTTTTTCTTTATTCACGGGTTCCGTCGTTCCCATTGCTTCTCGATTAATGGTTAGGTCTGAATTCTCCAACGGAGCCCTTAATGAAATTTTTTCTTAAGTCAATTTTCTCAGTTTTTATTGGCTCGGGGCTCTTGATTTTTTTTGTTCTATGAGCGGATTCATCTAGTTAGGGATGAATCATTATTGATGCTATATTACACTGTTTTTTATGAGATGACTTACAGACCTTACATATTGGAATCTTATATCATTGATATTTTCTTTCTCTCTTTCTCTCATCCTTCCATTTATCCGCATGCTTTTCGATTTTCTTTCACAACTTCGAACTTCACAACCTACAATCAGATTGGGTTTTTATGTTATGCAAATTTCAGTTGCTACAACGATATGACCACTATATTATATCTTGACTGGTTCTTTGGATTCAGATAATACGAAGCAATGAGTTGGTTATTAGTGCTATAGTTATTAGTTCATACTACAGGACGGTCCATTTTTTGGAATCCTAGCCCTAAAAAAAACCAACGAGTCGCACACTAAGCATAGCAATTATATATAAAAAAAAAAATCAATCGAATTTTTATTCAACCCTATAGAATTGCGGAATTTCTCATTTTTGTTTTGATTGAAGATAAAAAGAGCTCGTTCTTTGTTCTTTGTTTGGTTTATTTCCATTAATGGGGGGGCTCTAAAGACCCGTAAACTCTTATTTTTTTTCGTCTACAAATATCCAAATTTTGATTCCCAATACCCCGTAGATAGTTCGAACCGTATAGGAACAATAATCAATTTTAGCTCCAATGGTTTGTAGAGGAACTCTACCTTCTCTGATCCATTCGGCGCGCGCAATTTCTTTTCCGTCAAGACGCCCTGCAATTTGTACTTGAATTCCTTTTGTATCGGCCTGTTCCGTTAATTCAATAGCTTTTTTCATTGCTTTTCGAAAAGAAACTCTATTTTTTAATTGTCCGGCTATAAATTCGGCAAGAATATTGGGGTGTCCATAAGGATTTGTAATTCGTGTAATAGCAATGTTTATTTTTCGATTCACACAATTAAGTTCTTTTTGTACATTCATCTGTAATTCTTCAATTCTTCGCGGTCTATTTTCTAGTAATAATTTTGGGAACCCTATATAGATTATAACTTGAATTAGATCAATTCTTTTTTGAATCTCTATCCGTGCAATTCCCTCAACACCGGAAGATATTCTGATATTTTTTTTTATATAATTCTTAATAAAGTTTCGTATTTTTTGATCTTCTTGTAGACCCTCGCAATAGTTTTTTGGTTTTGCAAACCAAAGAGAATGATGACTTTGTGTTGTAC